GATTTTTCATATATAAATGTAACTAATGTATCTCCTTCGTAAAGGATTTCCCCATAATGTCCATGAACAGTTGCTCCTGGAGTAGCCAAATAAGGCTTAGCTGATCGTATTACCACAGAGTCAACTTGAAGAATTAGAACTTGACCTGATTTTAAATGCGGCCCTTTTTTGGCTATACATACATTTTCACAAAGAAACTGCCCAAGACTAACGATTGTAGATGTCTCTTCACAATAATTGTAATGGAGAAAATACCAATTCAAATTGAATGGATTCAAAATGATGTTACTGCATGAATAGGGATTATAAATTTTACCATTTTCATCCAGTAAATAATATTTAAGTATTTGAAAAATATGTTTTAAATTGTCAAGTTGCAAATAGTTAGTTACCAAGATTTGATTATGGGTTATTAAATGGGAAAATAAATCGAAATTCGAAATTGGAAAGCCTGTTCCTAAGGGGCCCAACGAATTCCTAATTGGAATTAGGGGGTCCTTTTTGATTGATTCTTTTATCACATTGGGAGATTTTACATCGTTGAATGGGCCTATTCGAGAACAATTGGATGATGACAAAATTATCAAAGATTGAGATTCCTTATTTCGATTCAACAACGTATGAATAGTTCCTTGATTTGGATTAAGGGATTCTTGAATCCTTGCCTTGGAAGAGGAATAAATGGAAGAAAACGGATTGACATTAGCGCGATCTGATCCATTCTCAGAGATCAATCCTGAACCCGGCAGATCGTTCCTTTTTCCAGTATATGAAATAGGTGACTTCGCTAAGTCGATTCTTAGAAAATCTCTAATCAAACCATTTGTCCTTATTTCAACAAAGGAAGCACAGGCCTTTTCGATCTTTTTGTCTTGGTCCCAATTCAACACTAAACAAGTCCGAACTAATTGAATACTTGTGTCCCAAATTTCAAGAATTGGGTCGTAATAAAGGATATAATTGACAACTCGAAGTTGTAGATTATCACTTTCCTGCAAGAGATCCGCCGGGAAAAGTCTTCCTAAATTTATACCATCCGTTTTTTTATATGGGACTACAGGTTGAACCAAAACAAAATACTTTTTTTCATACCTGGAAAGTTTCATTCGTTGGATATAGAGCCAATTTTTCAATTTTTTGTATTCTTTGGAATTTTTTTTTCCCCCTCCTGGTGGTATCAACCGGAATGCCTTATTTGTCTTTTCAGGAAAATGAATATCTCCAGAAAAGATTATCAGTTTAATTTTTTCTGCTTTTTTCTTCACTCGGACCAATCCGCCTACCCGACTTCTTCTATTTAAAGTGATTTGTGTATCTACCCCAATAATACTATTGTGTCGTACCATTATGGAAGAAGATTCGGCCAAAATGTGGACTTCCACGGGAATAAAAAAAAATGGATTTACTTCCTTTTGGTATTTTGGCCAAAATACCTTGACTCCTCGATACTCAATCAAATCCTCTTCGTTGACGATTGAATTCAGTTCTCTAGTCTCATATTTAGTAAGTCCCGAGCTCTTTCTTATATATCGAGGATCGTCGAAATAAGCAAGAATACTATTTCTACGGAGAATACCATTTCTGGGGATTTCAATTGATATACCTGAAGAAGGTATTAGTTGGTTCTCGCCTTCTTGAATCGAGTCGAGTGGGATGATGACTCTATTTCTTCGCCTCTTTGCCAATAAATCGGAATTCCCGTCGAGAATGCCCGGATATCTGAGATTACAACGACCAGTACATGTCATTCGATTAAGTTCTGAATAATCAGGAATCCTATCTCCTTTTTGATTTTTACCAGAAAAATACGAACTAAAAAATTTGTGTCTCACTTGATTATTCGTTACTGAGGGGTTAGAAATATATCTTCGCTTAACAGAAAGAGAATAAGCGTTCATTTGATCTTGATCCTTGTGGATCGAACAGGGGCCTAGACTAGATCTCCAGGGCTCCCCTAATAATATCCATAAATGACTTGTTTTTGGTAAGAGATGAATATTACCATATGTAAATTCAGGTGCATGGTACACATCGGTATTCCAGTGCATTTCGCCCTCTGAGTCAGAATAAATATGTTTTCGAACCTTCTCTTTCAAATTCAAAGTGGATGTTCTTGCGCGAATCTCAGCAATGACTTGTTCTGATTCTACATATTGATCGTTTTGAACTAAAAGAAAACTTTTGGGCGGAATACACACATTGTGTATAATATCTTCACTCTCAATAGTTACATACAAGTCTCTAGAACATAGAAAAGCAGGATGTCCATGACGTGTACGTGTCGGATGAACCAAATCCTCATTGAATTTTATTTTTCCATTAGAAGGGGCTCGCACATGTTCTGCAGTACCCCCTGTGAATACTCCGCCAGTATGAAAAGTTCTTAATGTTAATTGAGTGCCCGGTTCTCCAATAGATTGACCTGCAATAATACCTACAGCTTCTCCCAATTCGACCAGGTCGTCATGAGCTGGACTCCGGCCATAACATAATTGACAAATCCAAGATGTACTCCTACAAGTAAATGGGGTTCGAATAGAGATTGGTTGTGCTCTAAAAGTTATGAATCTATTGACAAGTCCAACCCCAATATCTTGATTTCTAGTAGCAATGCATCGCGAACCTATATATATATCATCTGCTAATACACGCCCAATTAATGTTTGGATAAAAATCCTGTCCGCCATCATTCCATTTCGAGGACTTACAGAAATACCTCGAACGGTTCCACAATCTGTTCGGCGTACAACAATGTGTTGCACTACTTCAACAAGTCTGCGCGTGAGATATCCTGCATCTGATGTTCGGATAGCGGTATCCACAACTCCTTTACGGGCTCCGTAGCAAGAAATAATATATTCTGTTAAAGAGAGTCCTTCGCGTAAATTGCTTTGAATGGGTAAATCAATCATTTGTCCTTGGGGATCCGACATTAATCCTCTCATACCTACTAATTGATGTACCTGAGATGCATTTCCTCTGGCTCCCGAAAAAGACATTATATGGACTGGATTAAAAGGATCGGTCATCCGAAAATTAGGAGTCATTTCTTGTCTCAAATATTCACTTGTGGCATACCATATCTCGATCGATTGACGTAATTTTTCTACCGCGTGTACATTCCCATAATGATGGTGTTTTTCCAAAATAAAACTTTGTTGTTCAGCGTCTTGAACTAGCCATCTTTTAGAAGGTATTGTTAAAAGATCATCAATTCCTAATGAAATGGATGCGGCGGTAGCTTGTCGGAAACCCAGAGTCTTTACTTGATCCAGGATATGTGATGTATATCCTATTCCATAGTGATCAATAAATCGACTAATAAGTCGTTTCATGGCAGTTCCGTCTATCACTTTATTGTGAAAGACCTGAGTGGGCCGTTCTGCCATCAGTACCTCCATATTGCGTTGCGCTGAGTAGAATTTGACAATGGGTTTGAGTCAGTGATTGGAAAACTTCCTTTTCTAGATCTTGATTCACGTAGAAATTCCGCAATTCTAGTCCTAGTTAACCCGGCGAGACTCGAATTCCCGCTGGTAGCATAGAATTACAACAGCCCTGCCAAAACCCCTGTATGGCTTCTTCTATTTCTCGATAAAGATAAATATGACCAAGAGTGGTTCGAATATATATATAAAGAATTTCTTTTTTTATACTTCTTACTATTAGATAGTGTCCATAAATCTCATAATAGGTCCCCAAAGATTCATAGTGAATTTCGATAGGAGCTTCTCTTGCAGCAATAACACGTTGATCTAGTCGCCACCGCAGCCACAAAGGACTACCTAAATGAATTCGTTTTTGTCGATAAGCTCCAATTGCATCATAGGCATTACAAAAAAAGGGTTCTTTTTTTTTTGTATACTTATAGTTATTATTTTCATTTTGATAGTTTCTACGATTACATGGATTATACCTATTTACACAAATACCCCGACGATTTCCACTCGTTAAGACATAGAGTCCACTAAGCATATCTTGAGTTGGTGCAGAAATGGGATCTCCAATAGTTGGAGACAAAAGATTCATATGAGAAAACATAAGTAAACGTGCCTCTGCTTGAGCCTCTAAAGATAAAGGCACATGAACAGCCATTTGATCCCCGTCAAAGTCTGCATTGAAGCCCTTACAAACTAATGGATGTAAACAAATAGCGCGCCCTTCCACTAAAATGGGGAGGAATGCCTGTATGCCTAATCTATGCAGAGTAGGCGCTCTATTCAGCAATACAGGATGGTCATCCAGAATTTCCTGAAGTATTTCCCATACAATCGGTTTTTTTTTCCGAATTTGACTCTTAGCAACTCCTATGTTCGAAGCAAGATGTTTTCTAATTAGGTCACGAATTACAAATGCCTGGAAAAGTTCTATTGCAATTTCTCGAGGCAATCCACATCGATGTAATGAAAGTGAAGGGCCCACGACAATCACTGACCGCCCTGAATAATCAACTCGTTTACCAAGCAGAGTCTCGCGAACTCTTCCTTCTTTGCCTTCAATTACATCTGAAAGCGACTTGTAAATTCTATTATGATCATCCCTCATTGGTTGTCCGCAGATTCCATTATCAAGAAGCGCATCCACGGCTTCTTGTAGCAATTTTTCCTGAGATATTATTAATTCTTCTGGCGTAGCTATACTTGTTGTTAATAGATCTGTAAGAGTATTATTCCGATAGATAATTCTTCTATAGATTTCATTAATATCCGAGGTCACTAGTTTATCCTCATCTATATGATAGATTGGTCTCAACTCAGGAGGAAGAACTGGTAATAGACACAAAACCATCCATTTTGGTTCTATATTTGTTCGAATAAAATGCTTAGCCAATTCCATGCGTCTAAGCAAAAAATCTTTTCTTCTTCCAACTTTTCGATCTTCCCATTCATTCCCTGTGGGTTCCTCTTCCTCCAATTCTTTCCATTCTACCAATGAATAATCTATAATCATTCGTAAATCTAGATTGGCTAATTGTTGTCTGATAGAACCTCCCCCGGTAG